AATTTAGATCAATAATTAGTTTTCTCTTTTCTCCCACCTTCAGAAGCGTGAAGCATGGATATACCCTATATCCTTAGAATTTTCTGAAAGGTAACTATCTCGGTTTCATATATGAAATGTATATAGAATCTTTGAAAAAGACTTTTTCCATAAGAAAAAAGAACTTACTATCTTTGGGATCTGATGCTACACCGCTGCTCAATACTTTAGTGGATCCACTCTATTACATAAGTTGATTCCTAACTTGATATCCCATATCATGACATAAGTAAGCAGTTCTTAACTGTATCGATCCGATAGCTCGATAATTGATCTTTACGGTGCTTTCTTTATCAATTCGATCCTTTATCCATAGAGTATAGTATGTGGGCCGTATTTTCCTATTTTTTTAAAGTCTCTTTCATTGCTACAGCTGATACAAATCGTTGCTTTGGACGATGCATATGTAGAAAGCCCTTTTTTTCTAGTATTGACTAGTCAATTTGCTCTTTTTTTTCCTTCTTTCTATAGTGGAGATAGTCGCACGTAATGACAGATCACGGCCATATTATTAAAAGCTTGTGGTAAGAATGGGTTTCGTTCTAGTGCCCGGAAATAATATTCTAAAGCCTTTGTATGCTCTCCGTTGCTTGTGTGTATAAGGCCTATATTATAGAGTATATAACTTCGATCATAGGGATCGATTTCTGGTCGCGTAGCTTCATAATAATTCTGTAAAGCTTCCGCATAATTTCCTTCGGATTGAGCCGACATCCGTTACGGTCGTTCATTTTATTCAAAAAGTCTCCGTTCCAGAACCGTACGTGAGATTTTCATCTCATACGGCTCCTCCCTTCTGTGCATAATACTAAGGGGAATAATCCATAGAATCAAAATTTCACTATTCTCGTTATGAACTGACAGGAGCTAGTATTTTTACAAGAAATCTCTAGCCAGCCTTCCCGCAAGAGGTTTTTTCTTAACACCAACCGTATTAGTGCTAGATAGAAATGATAACTCCAACGATTTCTTTGTCCTCAACGCCTACTATTTCCGGGAATTAGTCACTTCAACGATCTTTGATGGTTATACGGGTATCCAAAGTACGAACGAGATGGATGTTTGTTGTCCCAACCATTCTTGCTAGTCCCAATACCGATAAGGAAAGGGGTATTTTATAACAAAGTTTTCGTGTTGTTGATTCCTAGGTGTAGTGCTTCTTCCCCTATGCCTCCTATTGGTACTAGTGGACCTGCAATACAGAACCTATAGGTATAACCTTTTGTTCAATACTAAAATCGACAATTAAAGTATCCGAGGCTGGATCAATCGAGGATACACGACAGAAGGAATTGTTCTATCTCCAAACTTTACCTTCACCAAGCGTAGGTTTTTCCATAATTAGGTTCTTTCTATTCCGAACAACGTCTTTTTATTCTAAGACTGGGGTGAGGGCTAAAAAAAAAAAAAGAAAAAAGAATCAAATCACACCATCCCTGTAATAGGTAAATGCCTTTTTTTCTCCTAAAGTTGTCGGAATTATTCGTAATAAAATATTGGCTACAATTGAAGAGGTCTTATCAATAAAATTTCCATTTATCCGAGATCTAGGCATAATTAGCAATCCATTCTATAATTCTTCTCATTATCCCTCGGGAAAATGATCCCACAAACAAAGGAATTGTAGTACAAAATAACATAAAAACAGACGACTCATTCTAAAAAAAAACAAAGACGTGGACCTTCTGCTCAAATTGTCCGCCTTTTGGACAAAGAGAGATAGGATACTTTTGAATCAGATTGGATCTCATCCAAATTTCGTAGCATACAAATGAGTGTAGCTATTACTATTTCATCTAAGTTGAATAACCGAGGGCTTTATTTTGATATGGATTCTGATAACTCGAGAAATTTAGATTTGGTTATGATCCAAAGAAGAAAAAGGATGGAATAATCATTCCATGCAAAAATATTGAAATGGAATAGAAAAATCCATGGTACGATTCATTAATTTGTAATAGATGGATGGGGTAGTTGATGAGATAAGTTGTTGTTGATAAATTGGAAAGGAATTTTTGATTTCTATAGAATCATTGATCCGTCGTACCTGTACTGTAATAATATGAATGCCTCGCTATTCACTCGGTTTCTGGTCAATAATAAGATTACGTAGGAGAGATGGCCGAGTGGTTCAAGGCGTAGCACTGGAACTGCTATGTAGGCTTTTGTTTACCGAGGGTTCGAATCCCTCTCTTTCCGTTTCTGTTAATTCACAGACGTTACCGACCACAATGTATCAAATAACAATTGATACCATTCTTCCAACAGCATTTGATAGAGATTCTATATTCCTAATTACATTGCTGTGGTAAGGTACATAAAATACAAAATATCGCGTAAAGAGCAAAAAAGAAAAAAATCCAATCCTACAGATAACCTATTTGCAATACATGAATGAAAAAAAAATGTGGATAAAAAAAGGCCCTAGATCTATTTACTTCGGCAAAAGGGGGACATAATT